CAATTGGTCTTTTTTCTTATACTCCTATCTATAACTATAAAAATGGAAAATTAGGTAAATGTTTCATAAGCATATGTATAAATAAAATGTATCTCAGTTAGCTTTTTCATGCCTACTATAACTAGTTATTTCGGTTTTCTACTGGCGGCTTTAACTATAACCTCAGTTCTATTTATTGGTCTGAACAAGATACGACTTATTTGAAATTGATTGAATGAACAATTTATAGAAATAAAGAATTCTAAATGTTTTTATGAGAGTCCAGGTTATAGTTACTTCCCATGTCAATTGTAAATTCTTGGTTATTGAGATTCATGGGCGATTTGGATTAATATTTAGAGATAGATATTACCTACCCTTTTTTCCTCTTTCAAACAAGTTGAAATGATTGAAGTTTTACTATTTGGAATCGTGCTAGGTCTAATTCCTATTACTTTGGCTGGATTATTCGTAACTGCATATTTACAATACCGACGCGGGGATCAGTTGGAACTTTGATTAAGTAACATCTCTTTTTTTTTGATTGACCTCCTGCGGATTAAAGAGAAGGAGGAGGTCAAATTAAGATTGCTTTTCAAGTCAATAAAGTTATTTCGTAGTAATTCGACCTAAGAAGAATGGAATCACGCTCTGTAGGATTTGAACCTACGACATCGGGTTTTGGAGACCCACGTTCTACCGAACTGAACTAAGAGCGCTTTCTTATCACAATAGACAAGATCATAACATAAAGAAAAGGATTCCCCCAATAGATCTTGCATGCATAGCATATAGTATCATAAACTCAAAGATTGTGTATGTCTAATTTTCATTGATCGCTATTTATCCTTCGTTAATGCTCATAGGATAAATAATAGGTAGGGATGACAGGATTTGAACCCGTGACATTTTGTACCCAAAACAAACGCGCTACCAAGCTGCGCTACATCCCTCTCATTTCAATTGTCCTATAGTGTCATTGTAGAGAATCCACGTCTTGTTTTCCACATCGTTATTTCCTACATTAATATACGAATTCTCTTGTCATTTGCCATTTCTTCTTTTTGTTTTGGTCTCATGGCTCATATAACATATAATAAATATTCTTAAAATAATTATTTACATTATATACATAGTAAATCCAACATATAAATAAATCTTTATCGGCAATGCTTCGAAAGAGGGAAACGTCCTTTTCTCTGTTGTAAGGAAGGGAGAATCTCATCTACTGGGTTGTTTTATATATCCATTTTAGTTAAGAATTTCGCGTACAAATACAAGTGATCCTTAACTATATATGCATATGATCATATATGTATTACAAAAAAAGGAGGATTTTCTATGCGGGATCTAAAAACATATCTCTCTGTGGCACCTGTGCTAAGTACTCTATGGTTCGGGTCTTTAGCGGGTTTATTGATAGAGATCAATCGTTTATTCCCGGATGCGTTGACATTCCCATTTTTCTAGTTATTGATATGGGAAGGGCTTAAGAAGGTTAGAGATACGCTAAATTATCTCTGACGAATCTCTCTTCCTTTCTTTGTTTTGCTCTTTTGTCATTTTTTTAGGATTATATAAAGAAAGAGAAAAAATCAAAAAGTGGGTTCAACCGCATCGAAATTTAGGTTCAGGCTCGAATTAATATTATATTAATATAATAGAGGGAGAACAGAAATGGAAATGAGGTCGAGGGCAACAAAATTATACAAGATACTTAAATGAAATACTATTACTATACTGAGATTATAAATAATTAATAGTTAGAAATCATTGTATTACTTATTTTTTATTTTTTTTTCCTCTATTGATTGCAACAAAATCTTTCATAATTAGATTTCGGGTCAGCAACTTCTTTTTTTTCGTTTCGGATCGAAAATGAAAGAAAGGAATTGAGTGAATCCAAAATGAAAAGGAGGTTCATGGCCAAGGGTAAAGATGTCAGAATAAGAGTTATTTTGGAATGTAACAGTTGTCGAAAGGATATTAATAAGGAATCACCAGGCATTTCCAGATATATTACCCAAAAAAATCGACACAATACGCCTAGCCGATTGGAATTGAGAAAATTCTGTCCCTATTGTTACAAACATACGATTCATGGGGAGATAAAGAAATAGATCAAAGAAAACACGTGTACCCTCCCTTCAAGATTCAAGAAAGGGGAACCTATTAATTAATTACATATTATTAATTAATTACATATAATAATATATATTTATATAATAATAAGAAAATAAACCATAAACCAATCAACTCCTATTTCCGTCAAATCAAAAATGAGAATTAAGAAATAGGATTTTAGAGATAAGGAATAACCCATGGATAAATCCAAGCTTAAATCCAAGCGATCTTTTCGTAGGCGTTTGCCCCCAATTGGATCGGGGGATCGAATTGATTATAGAAACATGAGTTTAATTAGTCGATTTATTAGTGAGCAAGGAAAAATATTATCTAGACGAGTGAATAGATTGACTTTGAAACAACAACGATTAATTACTATTGCTATAAAACAAGCTCGTATTTTATCTTTGTTACCCTTTCTTCGTAATAGTAATGAGAAACAATTTGAGAGAACTGAGTCTACTCCTAGAACTACGGGTCCTCGAATCAGAAAGAAATAGGTCTATTTCTCAATTGATTGAATCAAAATGACAATCCGAATCCCAACCCAGGTTAGTGTTTTGTTCGAAAAATTCGAGAATCCAGATTGGATTTAGGATTGATACGTCGTAAAGAAAAATCGTAAGAAAAAAATAGAAAAATGAAGAAGAAATCTTTTTTTATGGAAACGCATTCATTTATTTTTACTACTTTATCATAATCATATTTATTTTGACTCTACCTTCCCGGAGTTCATTCTCCGGGGACCCCTGTTTAAATCATTCCGATGGATTCCCCCCAATCAATCTCCTTATTTAATGATCTCATTGGAAATCGTATAAAGACAATTTTTATTTGATATGGCTATTTGTGCAAGTATTTTACGATTAAGAAGCAACTGTTTCTTGTACAGATCATTTATGGATCTACTATAACTATAGGATACCCCTCTCTCGCGAATTACTGCATTTATTCGAGCGATCCATAAACGACGAAAATTTCTCTTTTGTATTCCCCTATCCCGATGAGAAGAAACCAAAGCTCTCATTGTTTGTTGAATAGTAGTTCGAGTAAGTCTTGAATGGGCCCCTCGAAAGGTTGATGCAAAAAAACGAATTTTTTTTCTACGCCTACGAGCTATATAACCTCGCCTAATTCTGGTCATTGAATCAAAATAAACTTTGATGAATAACTAATTTATTTTTTTCTTTCAGTCATTCTTTTCCCTTTCCTGGTCTATTAATAACAAAACGGATTCTTCCGATGTATAAAATAAAAATTCCAATGGCTTTTGCTACTATGACCTTCCCAACCACGATTTTTTTACAGGCATTTCACCCCGAAATAAGAAATTGTATCGATACTAGGTATCAAAAAAGATTAAATTTCTTAGTATACTATTAGTATACTATAAATAAAGTATTAGTATAAAGTAGAAATACGTAGTAAAGAGAAATGTATAAATAAATAGTGGGTTCCTTCGTTTCTATGGTTACTTCGTAAACGGTGAGGTCCTCTCTATACACCGGAGCCCCTTCCCCACTTAATCAATGTTATTAGTAACTTGTACAGTTCACATTCTTTGACTCTACCCATGAATTCTCAAATAATAGATCTTTTCACAATGAGATCTACTCATACAGTAACGGCATTTAATTATGAAAGTTGGCTAGGTAGCTGACCCTGTTAGTCCGTTCTTGCAAGAGTGAGAGCAAAAATTTTCTGCTTCTTAAATACAAATTCCCCCGCTTAATGGATAACCATTTGCTACCAATGGGGAGTTGCTTATCATCCACAATTAAGGTGATTGGATTTGCACCAATGGAAACCATAAATTTCATACACAATGTAGGTCTTTTTTTGTTAGATAGTGAATGGAAAAATTCCATCCTATTCATTAGTACTGGTCATTGATACTGGAAAAATTGTTTTCTTTCTTTTGTTCCAGCTCATGATCTGAACGAGTCGCACATACACCCTAGTACAAGTTCCTCGACGCTGAGGACATCCCCGAAGAGCGGGGGATTTTGTAACATTTTTTATTGGCTGTCTTGCGTTTCTAATAAGTTGTTTAATAGTTGGCATGCTGAATCGTATACAAAATGAGCTGGTTTAGATCGATCCTAACCGGATGATCATGAATTTCTTCTAGTTACTATTTTACCCTATTGAAATTTGAACCCGACACGGCTCCATAATGGGGTTATTTCTCTTGTTCCCTCCCATTTCCATTAAGAAAATTTTCGAAGAAAATTGAATGTCGGCGAATTTTTATTTGACTTTGTAATGGAATAAAAAATGAAATTTACACGAGATTCTCGGTATTTTCGACTTCTACAAAATCAAACTCGGTATTTTCGACTCCTACAAGATCAATAATTCCATGAGCTTGGGCTTCTTCTGGTGACATAAAAACATCTCTTTCCAGGTCTTCGGATATAACCCATAAGGGCTTGTTTGTTCTTTTTGCATAAACCTTTGTGATGTTTTCTCGCATTTTCAGTAATTCTTCCGCTTCCAGGACAAATTCTCCTGTTTGGGACTCATAAAAAGAGCTAGCAGGTTGATGGATCATTACCCTGATCAGATAGATCATATCGAAAGCTCCTCTATCTTCTGGATCGTGAATTAGTAGTCTCTGGTTCTAGGACAAATTTTCCTGTTTGGGACTCATAAAAAGAATTGGATCATGAATTAGTAGTCTCTGGTTCTAGGACAAATTTTCCTGTTTGGGACTCATAAAAAGAAGGCGCAAACAATTTTTTATTTTCGAACCGTACAGGCAATTTTTGCGCATTGCATACGGCTCCACAATGGGGTTTCTTTCTCTTGTTCCCTTCCATTTCCATAAAGAAATAAGAATCTTGGACTAAGTAATGTACCCATTTACCATCCTTCCTTTCGGTCGAGTTAACCTG